AATAAGATGCCTGACTAAAGGATTATTTTGATAGAATAAATCAAGTAATTGATTATTACTCTTATTGTAAATTTTAGAAATTACCTAAACCTTAAATATCAAAAATTTAAATGCTAAAACACTTATTTACAAAAAAAGGTAAGCTAAATAAGCTAGTAGGCTCATAACCTAAATATAGAGGTAATACTCTCCTTTTTAATTTCAATAAATTTAGAAATTATGTTTAACTTTTTAATAATAATAGGGGTTATTATAGCAATTAGTTCAAACAATTGATTTTCAATGTGATTAATATTAGAAGTAACTTTAATGTGTTTTCTTCCAATTATATCTAATAAAAATAAATTAAATTCAGAATCATGTATTAAATATTTTATTATCCAAAGATTAAGTTCATCCATTATAATAATAGGGGTTATTATAATATCGATAGAATATACAAATCTAATCTTATTACTTTCATTAATATTGAAATTAGGGGTTGCACCGTTTCACTCTTGAGCTTTATCAATTGTAGAAGGAATACAATATTATCCAATTCTTTTGTTTTTAACTTTAACTAAATTAATTCCTATTTACATATTATCTTATTTAAGAAAAAATTTGATACTGATTGTAATTATTAGATTGATTATTGGGTCAATTTCAGGCTTAATCCAAAATTCAATAAAAAAAATCTTGGTTTATTCATCTGTTTTCAACATAGCATTAATTATATCAAGCATTAATAATCATTCAACGTGGTTTTGTTACTACGTTTTTTATTGTATTTCCCTATTTTTGTTAATTACAGTAATTCATAGTATGAATTTAAATTTTATTAATCAACTAATTTTTAATAATATTAAAATTTTTCCAAAATTAACAATTTGGATAGTACTATTGTCTATAAGAGGGTTCCCTCCTTTTATCGGATTCTGAGCTAAATTAATTGTTTTAAAACAAGTTTTAGAATTAAATAATTTACTTTTATTAGTTCTAATAATTATGTTATCATTAATCATTATATTTTTTTATACACGAACAATTTTTATTTCATTGATATTTTTCAGAGACCTACCAAAATGAATATTGATTAATAAATTCAAATTTAATTCATATTTAATTTACATAAATTTAATTATACCAATTATATTGTTTAACTTAAAATCTTAGGATTTTAAGTTAAACAAAACTATTAACCTTCAAAGTTAAAATTACTTACTTGTAAATTCTAAACAACAGTATTATTAAATTTGCAATTTAATGTTTTATATTAAACTATTAGAACTATCAGGAGAAATATAATTTCATATATAAATTTACAGTTTATTGCTTAATCAGCCACCCTGATGAATAAATGATTATTTTCAACTAATCACAGGGATATTGGAACTTTGTATTTCTTGCTAGGAATTTGATCAGGTATTATGGGTATAATATTAAGAATAATTATCCGACTTGAACTTAGTCAAACAGGGACCTTATTAAACAACGATCAAATTTACAATAGAGTGGTCACAGCACATGCTTTAATTATAATTTTTTTTATAGTTATACCAATTATAATTGGGGGTTTTGGAAATTGATTATTACCGTTGATAATTGGTTCTCCTGATATAGCTTTCCCTCGATTAAATAATTTAAGATTTTGATTATTACCACCATCATTAATTATGCTTTTATTAAGATCTATAATTGAACTAGGTGTCGGAACTGGTTGAACTATATACCCTCCTTTATCAACCAATTTATATCATTCTTCTCCCAGAGTAGATTTAGCTATTTTTTCTTTACACTTAGCTGGAATTTCCTCAATTGCAGGAGCAATTAACTTTATTTCTACATCTATTAATATACGATCATATGGTATAAAGTTAGACCAAATACCATTATTTGTTTGATCAGTATTAATTACAGCATTTTTATTACTCTTATCTTTACCCGTTTTAGCTGGTGCAATTACAATATTATTAACTGATCGTAATATTAATACTTCATTTTTTGATCCTTCCGGGGGAGGTGACCCTATTTTATTCCAACACTTATTTTGATTTTTCGGACACCCTGAAGTATATATTCTAATTCTTCCGGGATTTGGTTTAATCTCCCATATTATTAATCAAGAAAGAGGTAAAAATGAATCATTTGGGTATATTGGTATAATCTATGCAATAATTTCTATTGGAGTATTAGGGTTTGTCGTTTGGGCTCACCACATATTTACAGTAGGAATAGATGTCGATACACGAGCTTATTTTACTTCAGCTACAATAATTATTGCTGTACCTACAGGTATTAAAGTATTTAGATGACTCGCTACAATACATGGAGTGTACAGAAATTTTAATACACCTATAATGTGAGCTTTAGGGTTTATTTTTTTATTTACTATTGGAGGATTAACTGGAATTATTCTATCAAATTCCTCAATTGATGTTATTCTACATGATACTTATTATGTAGTGGCTCACTTTCATTATGTGTTATCTATGGGAGCAGTATTTGCTATTTTAGCTGGATTCATCCATTGATACCCATTAATAACCGGTTTAACATTAAATTCTAAATGACTTAAAATTCAATTTTTAATCATATTTATTGGAGTTAACATAACATTTTTTCCTCAACATTACTTGGGTTTAAGAGGAATACCCCGACGTTACTCTGATTATCCGGATATATATTTAATATGAAATATTGTATCATCAGTAGGTAGTTTAATTTCATCAATTAGAATTATAATTCTCATAATTATTATTTGAGAAAGATTGGTCTCTAAACGGATAGTTATATTTACTTTAAATAATTATTCTTCAATTGAATGAATACAATTAACTCCCCCAAATGAACATACATACAGAGAATTACCTAAGATCATTAAGTTCTAATGTGGCAGATTAAATGTAATGATTTTAAGATTCATTTATAAATATAATTATTTCTTTAGAAATTAATTCTTATATATCTAAATTTATTCAAGATGCATCATCACCAATTATAGAACAATTAATTTTTTTTCATGATCATGGAATAATAATTATTATTATAATTACAATTTTAGTCACATATATAATTAAATCTTTAATTTTTAATAAATACATTAGACGATTCTTTTTAGAAAACCAAATTATTGAACTAATTTGAACACTGATACCTGCAATTACTTTAATCTTTATCGCAATACCCTCTCTTCGAATTTTATATTTAATTGAAGAATCTATAAAACCATTAATTTCTATTAAAGTGATTGGCCATCAATGGTTTTGATCTTATGAATACTCTGATTTTAAAGAAATTGAATTTGAAGCATATATAAAACCTACACAAAGACTTGTTTTAAACGAATTTCGATTGTTAGATACAGATAACCGAATAGTAGTACCCTATAATACTGTAATCCGAATTTTGGCATCATCATCTGATGTTATTCACTCTTGAACTATACCTTCTGCAGGTATTAAAATTGATGCGTCCCCCGGACGAATTAACCAAGGTAATTTAATAATTTCACGTCCTGGTGTTTACTATGGTCAATGCTCAGAAATCTGTGGTTCTAATCACAGATTTATACCTATTGTTATAGAAAGAGTTAATTTAAAATCTTTTGTTGAATGAACTAAAAAATTATCATTAAGATACTTAAACGCAAGTGTTGATCTCTTAAATCAAGTTATGGTAAATTAGCAAATACCCTTAATGAAGAAATTAGTTTAAACTAAAACATTAACTTGTCAAGTTAAAAATGAATTTTTCATTTCTTTATACCTCAAATATCACCAATATGATGATTAACATTGACTTTAATATTTAACTTTATACTCTTAATTTTAATATGTATATTATATTTTAATTCAATATTTAAATTAACTTATTTAAATACATTAAAAATAAAAAAAATAATTTGAAAATGATAATGAACTTGTTTTCAACATTTGATCCATGTACCGGTTTAATTTCATTAAATTGAATAAGATCAGCAATTTTTGTCATTATATTTAATTACAATTACTGACTTAATTATAATAATATAATTATTTTATTTATTATTATCAAAAGCATAAAATTAGAACTAACTATATTAATAAACCATAAAGGTTCTTATATTATTATGTTAACCCTAAGTATTTTTATTTTAGTAAATAATTTAATAGGGTTACTCCCCTATATTTTTACTTCATCTTCTCATTTAATTTTCTCATTATCATTGGCACTACCACTATGATTATCATTTATAATTTATGGGTGATTTAACAAAATAGAATCTATATTTATTCATTTGTTACCTATAGGGACTCCCTCTATTCTCATACCTTTTATAATTTTAATTGAAACAATTAGAAATCTGATCCGACCAGGATCTCTGGCAGTACGTTTGACCGCAAATATAATTGCAGGGCATTTATTAATATCTTTATTAGGTAACAGATTTAGAATAGCAATGATAGTAATTATTTTTATTTTTATTATACTAATAATTTTTGAAATTGCAGTATCTTTAATTCAATCTTATGTATTTATAATTTTATTAACACTATATTCTAGAGAAATTTAAATGAATAATCATCCGTTTCATTTAGTTGAAAAAAGTCCCTGACCTTTAATTATATCAATGAGAATATTAACTTTTACTTTAGGTATAGTTAGTTGATTTTTAAATTCAAATATAATATTATTATTAGTAGGGTTAATTAGTATAATACTGTGTTTAACCCAATGATTTCGGGATATAATTCGAGAATCAACATTTCAAGGATTACATACAAATATAGTCACTAAAAATATAAAATTAGGAATAATTTTATTTATTATTTCAGAAATTATGTTTTTCCTTTCTTTTTTTTGATGTTTTTTTCATAGTAGACTGTCTCCTTCAGTAGAAATTGGGTTAACTTGACCCCCTTTTAATATTAAATCTTTTAATCCAATGAGAATCCCATTATTAAACACAATAATTCTTTTATCATCAGGTGTTTCATTAACCTGAGCTCATGGCTCAATTTTAATATTAAATTATACTCAAGCTTTAAAAAGAATTATTATTACAATTTTATTGGGATTTTATTTCACTATATTACAATTATATGAATACATAATAGCTTCATTTTGTATTTCAGACTCTATTTTTGGATCTACTTTCTTTGTAAGAACTGGTTTTCATGGAGTTCATGTATTAATAGGAACAATATTTATTATAATTTCAATAATACGATTAAAAAACTTACATTTTTCTAACAACCACCATGTAGGATTCGAATGTTCTGCTTGATACTGACATTTTGTAGATGTTGTGTGGTTATTTCTTTATATTTTTATTTATTGATGAGGAAACTAATATTCATTTAGTATATAAAGTATATTTAACTTCCAATTAAAAGGATTAATTAAAATGAATAATAATATTAATAATTAAATCAATAATTAGAATTTTAATATTAATATGAATTATTATATTTGTGTTAATTATAATCTACAAAAAATCTATAAGAAGACTCCAAAAAATATCCCCCTTTGAATGTGGTTTCAACCCAATATCTAATAAACGAATACCATTCTCAATTCATTTTTTTATAATTGCAATTATTTTTTTAATTTTTGATGTAGAAATCATTATTATTATACCTATAATTTTGTCGATAAAATACTCAATAATTAAATTCTGAAGTACAACTTGTATTATATTTTCAATTTTACTGATTATAGGTTTGTATTATGAATGATACAATGGATTACTAAATTGAACTAAATGAAGTTATAGTTAATTATAACATTTAATTTGCAATTAAAAGGTCCAATTAGGTTTCTTTATTAGATGCAATGAAGTAAAATTACAATTAGTTTCGACCTAAAATTAGGAATTATATTCCCTTAGCATTAATTGAAGCCAAAGAGAGGCATTCTATTGTTAATAGAAATAATGATAATATCCAATTAAAAGAGTAAATGAATAAAAGTAGCTGCTAACTAACTTTTAAAGCGGTTAAATTCCGTAATATTCTTTTATTCATTTAGTTTAACTAAAATATTTTATTTTCACTAAAAAGAAAAATTCAATTTAATGAATTGAAATTAGAATAAGATTCTCCTTAATATCTTCAATATTAAACTCTTTATAAGCTATAAATTCATAATATAAATAAAAATAATATTAAATAAGAAATTAAAAATACCTTAATATTATTATTTAAATAAGTTTGTAACAAACTTGAACTAATAGATAAATAATTATATGTATTTTTAGTTAAATAAAATTCCCCTCAATATAACAAGTTAGAATAATTAAAACAATAATTTAAAAATAAATCAATTAAATAATTAGAATAACCAAAAATAAACCACATATTTGAATTAAAATAATAATAGCTTATATTAAATAAATAGTTTAAATTTATTAATTCCACCCCAATTCATAAGCCTAAAATTACAATAAATAAAGATATTAATTTTAAAACAAAAGGTAAATAAATTCAATTAAAATCTAAATTAATTAACCAATTTATTAGACACCCAAAGATTACAGAGATAAAAGTTATAATTATAATTCTATATCTTATATAATTTTTTTCATTTTTTTCACAACTTAACGGAATAAAATTTAAACATTTTAAAACTGAATAATAAAATAAACGTAATGAATAACAACAAGTTAATCCTAATCTTATATAATAAAAAATAAATATAAATAAATTAAAACCATTAAAAATTAAGTTTTCAATGATTAAATCCTTAGAATAAAACCCAGCTAAAAAAGGAATACCACACAAACACATTCTAGAAATATTAAAACAACAAGTACAAATAGGTAAAAATTTACAACAACCTCCTATATATCGAATATCTTGGTTATCTAAATAATAAAAAATAAAAATTCCAGAACATAAAAAAAGTAATGATTTAAATATAGCATGAGTTAATAAATGAAATAAAGAAAAATCAACTAAATTAGAAAAAATAGATATTATTATTAATCCTAATTGACTTAATGTAGAAAAAGCAATAATTTTTTTTAAGTCAAATTCAAAATTAGCACAAAATGAAGAAAAAATTATAGTTAAAGTTCCAATAATAACAAAAAAAGAATTATAAATAAAAGAATTACTAAAAAAACGAATTAATAAATAAACTCCAGCTGTGACTAAAGTAGAAGAATGAACCAATGAAGACACCGGGGTAGGGGCCGCTATAGCGGCAGGTAATCAACTTGAAAATGGTACTTGAGCTCTTTTAGTAAAAGAAGAAATAATTAATAAACTAAAAATACAATTATCAAAATAAACATTATAAAAAATAAAATTTCAACTACCAAAAGATATTATTCAAGAGATTCTCACTAAAATACCGATATCGCCCAGACGATTTGTTAGGCAAGTAATTATACCTGAGAAATTTCTATTGACTGACTGATAATATATAACTAAACAGTAAGAGACTAATCCTAACCCATCTCAACCTAATAGGATACTAATTAAATTAGGTCTAATAATTATCAAAATTATACTTAAAATAAATAATAATAACAAATACAAAAATCGAATTGAACTGTAAGAATTATAACCTATATAAAAAGATCTATAAATTAAAACTATACCTGAAATAAATATCACAATAGAGATGAACAATATAGACTTTCAATCAAAAATTAAAACATAATACAAAGTTAAAGAATTAATAAATATAATTTTATACTCAAAAAAAATTGTGTATTCTATTAATAATATAAATATACCAAAATAAAAGATAATAAAAGATATTAACAATATAAAAATAAATCAATATATATATAAATTAAACAAAATTCAAGATAAATAAATATATCTAAAAAACCACAAATTTTAATTTTAATTAAACTACTTGAATTAAAGAATAATAAATATGAATAATAACAAAATTAGAGGAAATAGATGACAAATACATAATAAAAATTCAGAAACTTTGATATCTCTATAAGAATATAAATATGAAAAAGAACCATGCTGACTATAAGAATATAAATAAAAACTAAAGCATGCACAAATAAAAGAACTTAAACTAAAATAAATATATGAATAATCAAAATAAGATAAAGAACTTATAAAAATTAATAACTCTCTAACAAAGTTAATACTAGGGGGGCATCCTATATTAAATCTTAGAAATAAAAATCAAAATAATGATAATCTAGGCATAAATGAAATTATACCTTTAATTAAGTATAATCTTCGAGTATTAACACGTAAATAACAAATATTTGCCAAACAAAATAATCCTGATGAACAAAGGCCATGAGAAATTATTATAATTAAGGAACCTAATAATCCAAATTTATTTAAAGTACCTACACCAAGTAAACATAAACTTATATGAGAAATTGATGAATATGCAATTAAACATTTTATATCTACCTGTACCAAACAAATTAATCTCACCATTACACAACCTAGTAATCCAAAAGAAACCCAAATATAACTATATGTATAAAAAAAATATTCATTTAAATAAATAAATCGAATAATACCATAACCACCAATTTTTAATATTAATCCAGCTAAAATTATAGACCCTGAAACAGGTGCTTGCACATGTGCTTTGGGTAATCAAAAATGTAACATAAATATAGGTAATTTTACTAAAAAAGGTAAAATTATTAATAAATGTATAAAAAAATTAAAGTTAAACTTTAAACTAAAAAAAAAATTAAGGGTACCTAAATTATTATAAAAGAAAATAATAAAAACAAATAAAGGTAAAGACCCAAAAAGAGTGTAAAAAAATAAATAAATTCTTGAACTTAACCGCTCAGGTTGATACCCTCAACCGACAATTAAAATTATAAGGGGAATTAAAATAAACTCAAATGACATATATATAATTAACATATTTAAAGAAGAGAAAATTAGATATAAAAGAAATACAATTAAATAATTAACAAAACAAAAAAAATTTTTATTAAAAATATTAATTCTAGCTAAATTTATTAATATAATAATATAAAATCTTAAAATAATCAAATTATAAGAAATATAATCAATACCAAAAAAATATGAAATAGAAGTTATACCTATATTAGAATAATTAAAAATAAAAAATAAAATAAAAATTATATATAAGAATTGATAAGAATATCAAAAGTTTATAAACAAAATAGGGGTCATAAAAAATATATATAAAAAGTAACTTATCATAAATTTATAGAATTTAAATAATCGTTAGAATGATTACGGATTATTAAAACAATTAATCTTAATCCTAAAACCCCTTCACACACAAAAAAAATTATTATAACAATATAAATATAGAAAGAATTAGATAATAATAAACAATATATAAAAATAATTAATAATAAGTAGATAATAATAAACTCTAATCTAATCAAGCATATAAAAATATGCTTACGAATTAAACATAAAGATAAAATACCCATAAACATTAATAAAAAGTAAAAATTTATCATTAGTTTTAATAATTTAATTAAAATATTAATTTTGTAAATTAAAAATGAACCTTTCTTAAAACATCAGTAAAGTGTTTAACAACACATCTTAAATCTCCTAAACTTAAATTTTTATAAAATACTTACTGAAATTAAATTTTTAATAATAAAATTAATATTATTAAATTCAATGATAGCAGTAACAATAAAAAATCCCATATCCCTTAGAATTATTTTATTAACTCAAACAATAATAATAATTCTTATAATAAATACAATTTTCAATTCCTCGTGAATCCCAATAATTACATTTTTAATTATAATTGGAGGACTATTAATTATTTTTATATATATCAGAAGTATTAACTCGAATGAAAAATTCAAACTAAATTTTAAAATAACTTTAATATTAATTTTTTTTATAATTGGGGCAGAAGAAATACTAAATAGATACCAAATTATAGAAGAACAAATAATCGAAAATAACTTAAGAATATCAATGTCAAAACTATATAACAAAACAATAATAGTAACAATAATATTAATTATATATTTAATTATTACAATAATCACAGTTAACAAAATTATTAAAATATTTTATGGACCATTACGGTCCACTACATATGAACAAATCAATTTTAAAATCAAATAAAATAGTTAAAATAATTAGAGATTCACTAATTTTTTTACCTACCCCTGTAAATTTAAGAATTTGATGAAATTTTGGGTCTCTATTAGGTATATCTTTAATAATTCAATTAATTTCAGGAATTATATTATCTATACATTATAATTCAAGAATTGAATTAGCTTTTATAAGAATTAGACATATTATACGAGATGTAAATAACGGGTGGTTAATACGAACCATACACGCTAATGGAGCATCCTTATTTTTTGTATGCTTATATTTGCATATTGGGCGAGGAATTTACTATTCATCTTATAAACTTTACCAAACTTGAATTTCAGGAATATTAATCTTATTCATAGTTATAGCAACTGCTTTCCTTGGATATGTATTACCTTGAGGGCAAATATCATTTTGAGGAGCTACAGTAATTACGAACTTATTATCAGCTATTCCATATTTAGGAGAAATATTAGTAAATTGAATTTGAGGAGGATTTTCAGTAAGAAATCCTACTTTATCACGATTTTTTTCAATTCATTTTATTTTACCTTTTATTATTACAATACTTGTAATAATTCATTTATTTTTACTTCATTATAAAGGATCCAGAAACCCTACAGGATTGGAGTCAAAAATAGACAAAATCCCATTTCACCCTTATTATTCAATTAAAGATTTAATAGGAATAATATTAGTAATAACAATTATATTAATTATTAATATAACAGAGCCTTATTTACTATCTGACCCTGACAACTTTATAAAAGCTAACCCTATAGTTACTCCTATTCATATCCAACCAGAATGGTACTTTTTATTCGCTTACGCAATTTTACGATCTATCCCTAACAAATTAGGAGGGGTAATAGCACTAGTATTATCTATTCTTATTCTAGTAATTTTACCAATTTCTATAAAAATAAAATTTAAAGGATTAATATTTTACCCAATCAGACAAATAATATATTGGATATTTATATCTAACTTCTTATTACTAACGTGAATTGGATCTCAACCGGTTGAAGACCCCTTTATTATGGTTAGAATTAATTTAATAACATTTTACTTTATATATTTTATCTTAGATCCTTTAATAGTTAGAATGTGAGATAAAATAATTAACTAGTTAATTAGTTTAAAAAAAACATATATTTTGAAAATATAAATTAGATTAATTTATTAACTTAACAAAAAAAAATGATAAATAAATATCAACTTAATTAAAAAAAAGAAAAAAAGATAATTTAAACATAAAGGAAGATAAACTTTCCAAGCTAAATATATCAATTTATCATAACGATATCGGGGTAAACACGAACGAATTCAAACAAAAAAGAAACAAATAAAATTAACTTTTAAATAAAAAAAAAAAGAATAATAATCACCCCCTAAAAAAATTAAACAAGTAATTAAACTTATAAAGATAATTCTTGAATATTCAGCAATAAAAAGAAAAGCAAATCCTCCAGAACCGTACTCAACATTAAATCCAGAAACTAGTTCTCTTTCTCCTTCGGCAAAGTCAAAAGGAGACCGATTAGTCTCAGCCATACAACAAGATAATCAACTTATAAAAATAGGAACTGATAGATAAAAAAACCATACAATGCTCTGGTATAAACTTAAATTATTAAAATTATAACTATAAGTCAACAAAAAATAACATAATAATACTAATGATAAAGAAACTTCATATGAAATAGCTTGGGAAATTCTCCGAATACAACCTAATATAGAATATATTCTATTTGAAGACCACCCACAAATTATAGTACCATAAACTATTAATGATGAACAAATTAAAAAAAATAATAAACCATAATTAAAATTTAAACAATTAAAACAAAAAGGATAAATTAACCAAATAAATAAGGATTGAATTAAACTATACACCGGACAAACATAATAAATCAAAATATTAGAATTAATAGGATAACAAGATTCCTTTAAAAATAATTTTATTCCATCACTAAAAGGTTGTAATAACCCTAAAAAACCTACTTTATTTGGACCTTTACGAATCTGAACATAACCTAATACTTTACGTTCAAGTAAAGTAAAAAACCCTACAGAAACTATCACAATAATAACAAGAAATATAAAACTTATAATATAAATTATTAAATATGTATATATACATATAATTAAATTCTAAATTTAACACATTTATCTGCCAATTCAACATTTAATATAAACAATAAAATATTGAATTAAACGGTCCTCTCGTACTAGAATAATAAATTTATTTTTAGATAGAAACCGACCTGGCTCACACCGGTCTGAACTCAAATCATGTAAGAAATTAAAAGTCGAACAGACTTATACTTTAGAGAATCTACCCCCTAATAATATCTTAATTCAACATCGAGGTCGCAAACTTTAATATAAATATGAACTTACCATTAAAATTACGCTGTTATCCCTAAGGTAACTTCATCTTATAATCAAAAAATAATGGATCAAAAAATCATATAACCATGAATAATAAAATTAAAGTTTATATTTAATAATCACCCCAACTAAATTTTACAAATAAATTTGTAAAAATATAAACTAAAATATAAAGTATTTACTAATAAAATTAAGTTCTATAGGGTCTTCTCGTCCCAAAAAAATAAATAAGCTTTTTCACTAATTAATTAAATTTTAATATTAAAAAAAATAAAAATTATTCCTCATTCAATCATTCATTCTAGACTTCAATTAAAAGACTAATTATTATGCTACCTTTGTACAGTCAAAATACTGCAGCTATTTAAAATTAATCATTGAGCAGATTATACTTTTAAAAATTAACTAAAAGAAATGTTTTTGATAAACATTTGAGAATATATATTTGTTGAATTCATAAAATAATAATTGTAAATTATACTAATTTAATCAATATTAAAAATATAAATACATTAAATAAAAAAAATTAATATGATATTAAATACAAAAAAATCATAATTTATTATACCAATTTATTATAAACTTAATTAAAATATAATTAATATTAAATATATCATAAAATAAATTTTAATAAATAATAAAGATTATCCCTTATTACATAAATTACATATAATAATTAAAATTAAATTTAATACTAATTAACCAGATATCCTTAGAAACGAATAACTTATAATTACTAAATTTAAATCCTATATTATTATGAAACATAAATAAATATATAAACTTAAGTCAACTAAATTCGGGATATAAATAAATATATTTTTATTTAAATGAACCCTGATACAAAAGGTACATAATATTAATTCTATAACAATAAATAATAACCCTTTACAGTTAAATAACCCTAATTATTTATTTATACCTACTAAAAAAAAATAAAATTATTAAAAAAAATTAATAAAAAAAAAACATATAATAATCAAGATAAACTCTAAGTCTTCACATTAATGTAAATAACACATTTTAAAATAAACTACACCTTGTTTATCTAACCTCACCTTCCGGTAAAATTACTTTGTTACGACTTATCCTATATAGGAGTGACGGGCAATATGTACACTAATTATAATAAAATTAAAAATAATTAATTAATTAAATTTACTATCAAATCCTATAAATAATATTAAACAACAATGTTAAAATAAAATTATAATTAAAACTTACGTAATCCATATAAACATTCTAAAAACTACACCTTGACCTAAAATTAATGATTTATCCTAAAGAAAATTATTCTATAAAAACATTCTATAAATATAGAGGTATATAAATAAATAGAAAGTATAAAATATCGTGGTTTATCAATTAATATACAGATTCCTCTGAATTAAATTAGCCGCCAAATTCTTTGAGTTATGAAGAAAACTACTTTTATTCTAGCTTAAAATTTAAATAATTAATACTAGGGTATCTAATCCTATTTTTTAAAAAAAATTTGCAATAAATTATAAAGAATAATATATAAAAATATAAATTCCACCTAAATAAAATTAATCTTTATCTCAAATAAAATATATTAAAACTTAAAATTTTAATTTTAGTATAATTGTATAACCGCGAATGCTGGCACAACATTAATCAACTAAAAAATAAATACCTTAATTTAAATAAATAAATTTAGAAATTCTAATTACTGTTTAAAATCAAATTTATAAAAACACATATAATTGATTTAAATAACAAAAATATTAAAGCCAGAATTAAACTTAAATATAGGTTATTTAATTATTCAGGAATTTAAAATATTGGGGGGGTAACGAAATAAATTTTTATATATAAATCAACCACAAAAATAAACTAAATAGGTAAATCTCTAACAACTATCATAAATTAAAACTCAAATAGTAAATTATAAGTAATTAGGGGATTACTTAAAAATAAACATTATAAATTAAAACTCAAATAGTAAATTATAAGTAATTAGGGGATTACTTAAAAATAAACATTATAAATTAAAACTCAAATAGTAAATTATAAGTAATTAGGGGATTACTTAAAAATAAACATTATAAATTAAAACTCAAATAGTAAATTATAAGTAATTAGGTAAAAATCAATTTTTAAATCAAATAATAAAAGGTACATATAATTAAATAATATTATTGAATAAGTTTATAACATAACATAATTAAGTTTATATATCAAATACAATTGAGTATTTCCTTTCTTTTTTTTTTTTTTTTTGAATAGAAAAAAAAAGAAAGTATATTTATAATTAAAATAAAGAGTTCTAGTAATGATTAAAATCATTTTCAAAGGTTTTAAATAGTTATTATTAATAGTATAATAAATAATTTAATAATATATAAATCTATCCTTTTATTCATTAAGGATAGATTTAATATTAATAGTACAATAAATGATTTAATAATATATAAATAAACATTATAAATTAAAACTCAAATAGTAAATTATAAGTAATTAGGGGATTACTTAAAAATAAACATTATTATTCAAATAAAACTAATCAAGTCAGAACAATTATTTAAAAATCAATTTTTAAATCAAATAATAAAAGGTACATATAATTAAATAATATTATTGAATAAGTTTATAACATAACATAATTAAGTTTATATATCAAATACAATTGAGTATTTACTTTCTTTTTTTTTTTTTTTTTAAAATAAAAAATATATTTATAAATAAAATAAAGAATTCTAGTAGTGATTAAAATCATTATTTCTAATACACACTTAAATAAGTAGGAACTTAACAATTATTTAAATTAAGAAAATTCATAATAAAAACTTAAACATAAAATAGTCTTATTAATAAACACGTTTAAGGAATATTATAACTTCATTAACAAACAAATTATTTATAATATATATTATAAATATTTTATTAATATATAAATCTATCCTTTTATTCATTAAGGATAGATTTAATATTAATAGTATAATAAATAATTTAATAATATATAAATAATTATTATAATATATATTTAAATATTTTATTAATATATAAATCTATCCTTTTATTCATTAAGGATAGATTTAATATTAATAGTATAATAAATAATTTAATAATATATAAATAATTATTATAATATATATTTAAATATTTTATTAATTAAGAATAGGTTTAATATTAATAAGTATACATTTTTATATTTTCCTGATTGAATCTATTTTTATTATAT